ATTGATAAAACAAAAGATATATATCTTTTGTTTTTAATGTAATGTCTTTTCTTTTAACAATAAAAAAAGATTTTTTATCCATCGAACCCCGAAGGAAGATCTTTCTTTGATGAAACGTTTTCTATTTTTTTTTTTTCTATTGTTTTTATAATTGATCAGGCATACCTATACTGCAATAAGATGAAGACTGCAATACTATGAATGACTCGCTATTTACTCGTTTTCTAGGTCATAATCATAAGATTCTTTAGGAGAGATGGCCGAGTGGTTCAAGGCGTAGCATTGGAACTGCTATGTAGGCTTTTGTTTACCGAGGGTTCGAATCCCTCTCTTTCCGTACCTTCCTTCACCTAATTCACGAACATTACTCACTGAAATGTATCAAATAAAATAAGAACAATTACCGGTCACTTACCTTTTTGGATCGAATTTTAAAGATTCGAATTTGCTCTATTTTCCAATTGTGGAAAACTGGGGAAATTCCCTTGGTTGACCCCGGTAAGAGAATGGGGATTTGTTGTTGTTGTTGTTGGAACTTCCATTTTATGGATGGAATTTTTGATATTTTTTGAAAAGGCTTTTTCGCGGACTCCTCGTTCATTTACCCAACCGTCGGTTGGGTAAATGCCTTTCAGTTTTTCGATGATCAAATATTTTATTTATAATTGAATTAATTATTGAATAACCTGCTTTTTTGGCTAAGTTTGCTCATTGCTGGGTTGATTAAAGAAGTAAGCGTTTCAACGGGCTCTCCAAAAATCGTTTGGGCTTGATTTCCGGGCATCTTGGCGACGGCACTCTCCACCTCGTAGAGCTGAGGAAATTCTATGTCTCTATAAAATAGAGAATCTATCCATGACTGACAATTATAATCAAACTCACGTAGTAAGTTAAGCAACTCATGTAGTTCTTGATCTACATAGAATCTAAACCAAAATTAGAAATTCGGTTCTAATTTGACGAATGAATGGAATGGGAGATAGTTTATTCTCCTATTCGCGCATACACGCACCATCTGTATCCTGCTGTGTTGGACCCTCATCGCCATCCGTTTCATGTCTTTTGACAATTCCTCTCGTTCTTCTCGGATGCTCTTTTGAGCGAGCCGATCTTCAAGGGGTTCGATCCGGGCTAGGGGGAACCAAGGCTTAGTCCTGGATTGTGGCTCCCCGCGGCCAAAACCTTCGGTGAGAATCCAAACACTAAGCTGATATAACCAAAAGAAATAAAAATCTATTAGAAAAATAGATTTATTTTTTTCAATTAAAATGACATTCATTACTATAACGATACGAAATCGTCTAGTAAATTTAGGAGGATACTTCATTGAAACCTCCTAAAATTTGTATTTTTCGATTACTCGATTCTATTTATTACTTTATGATATATATGATATATCGAATTACGATTTTTGAATTGGAAATTTACATTAATGAAAAATTAGGGCTATACGGACTCGAACCGTAGACCTTCTCGGTAAAACAGATCAAACTTATTATTATCAAAATGATTCGAACTGTTTCAAAGACCCAACGTGCATTTTTTTTTGCATTGGGCTCTTTCATCAACTGATATAAATATCAGCGAGTCCGCCATCCTTTTTCTTAACAGAAAGATAACGAGATGGCTCCGCGTGCTCTGACTCTTTATTTTTATTCAGTAGCAATACCAAAGTGTTTCAAAAAAGAGTTATCTTGACGTAGGTCTGCCTTCGGCCTATATCAACCTAAGTTAAATGGAGTCTCTATCGCTCTGCCCAAAGCATCAAATATGAAACTTCATACACCTTCAAGTTCATAGGACAAAAAGAGATTTTTTTGAGGTACTTATACTCATTATGCCTAGCATTGAATGGACTGAATATTCACCTTATCAATTATCAAATCAATGATGGGTTCTATTTCTTGGCGCCTAAATTGGGACCTCAATTGGACCAACCAACCATTTGTCAGGCTATTGTTCTCTTGTTCCTTCGAATCCATGGAGTAAGACGTCGACTTTTTACTAAGATAAATTCTGTTGATTACATGATGGACTCCTCTGAAAAAACATTGGCGCGCGTGTAAACGAGGTGCTCTACCAACTGAGCTATGGCCCTTGTGTTTGTGATAAATATTTTATCATTATATAAATTCTTGTCAAGGTGAGTATTGCATAATCTGACATGATAGCTCTCTGATCTGTTTCCTGTCAAGGGTATTGCTTAGAAATAAGATTCCATCTATAATCTATCAATGTGACGGGTTCCTTTTTTTTTTCTTTATGATAATAAATGACCTACTTAACCCAGCGGTTAGAGTATTGCTTTCATACGGCAGGAGTCATTGGTTCAAATCCAATAGTAGGTAGAACTTATTAGATACCGCACAGCCAATGGTATCTAATAAGTATTTCTACCCACCTTCTTTTTTTGATTTATTTTGTATCTTTTCCATACCCTACTACTTCTTATTTTTTCTATTTTTTGAGTTGTTTCTTGTTGCACCAAAATCTGATTACACTTGATTGGATTCAATCGGTAGAATCCAAATAGAATATGGTGTATAATCAAAATTTCTTTTTCTTTATTCTTCTATATTCTATTCGGACGCACCAACAACTAGTTATAAAATTGTATTGATAGCCTCGACTCGCGTCCTAGCTCGTCGGAGAGCTAAATTTGCCTCAATTGTTTGTCTCTTGCCTTCAGCGCTACTTAAATTAGCTTCAGCTATTTCAAGAGTTTGTTGAGCTTCTTGCGGATCAATGTCACTGCCCCTCTCTGCATCATTTACTAAAATGGTTATTTCATTATTGCCTATTCTAGCGAAACCGCCCATCAGAGCTATTGTTAACCATTGGTCGTTAAGACGTATTCTCAAAATTCCTATATCTACAGCCGTGGCAATAGGTGCGTGATTTGGTAATACACCAATTTGGCCGCTATTAGTCGATAAAATTATTTCTTGCACTTCCGAATCCCAAACAATTCGATTAGGGGTCAGTACACATAGATTTAAGGTCATTTCTTCAATTTGCTCTCCACATCTAAGTTCATAGCCTTCGCGGTAGCTTCATCGATATTACCTACCAAATAAAAGGCCTGTTCCGGAAGACCATCTAATTCCCCGGAAAGGATCAGTTGAAAACCCCTAATTGTTTCTGTTAGACCAACATATTTTCCTGGAGAACCGGTAAAAACTTCTGCTACGAAGAAGGGTTGTGATAAGAAACGCTCAATTTTTCGTGCTCTTGCTACGGTTAAACGATCCTCTTCGGACAATTCGTCCAACCCAAGGATAGCTATAATGTCCTGAAGTTCTTTGTAACGTTGTGAAGTTTGCTTAACTTTTTGCGCAGTTTCATAATGTTCCTCACCAACAATTCTAGGTTGGAGCATAGTTGATGTTGAATCTAAAGGATCTACTGCTGGATAGATACCTTTTGCAGCGAGTCCTCTTGATAGTACGGTAGTAGCATCTAAATGCGCAAATGTTGTGGCAGGAGCGGGGTCCGTCAAATCGTCCGCAGGTACATAAACGGCTTGAATAGAAGTTATGGATCCCTCTTTGGTAGAAGTAATTCTTTCTTGCAAAGAACCCATTTCTGTACTAAGAGTGGGTTGATAACCTACAGCGGAAGGCATTCTTCCTAATAAAGCGGATACTTCGGATCCTGCTTGGACGAAACGAAAAATATTGTCGATAAATAGAAGTACGTCCTGTTCATTAACATCCCGGAAATATTCCGCCATGGTTAGGGCAGTCAAGCCAACTCTCATACGAGCTCCCGGCGGTTCATTCATCTGACCATAGACTAGAGCGACTTTTGATTCCGCAATATTTTGTTCATTAATCACCCCAGATTCTTTCATTTCCATGTAAAGATCATTTCCTTCACGAGTGCGTTCGCCCACTCCGCCAAATACGGATACACCTCCATGAGCTTTTGCAATGTTGTTGATCAATTCCATGATGAGTACGGTTTTACCCACTCCGGCCCCCCCGAATAGCCCGATTTTTCCTCCACGACGATAAGGAGCTAAAAGATCCACTACTTTAATCCCCGTTTCAAAAATAGATAATTTTGTATCTAACTGTATAAAGGCAGGCGCAGATCTATGAATAGGAGATGTTGTGCGAGTATCTACAGGACCCAAATTATCAACAGGCTCTCCAAGAACGTTGAAAATTCGTCCGAGAGTCGCCCCACCAACTGGAACACTTAGAGGAGCTCCTGTATCAATCACTTCCATTCCTCTCATCAGACCATCTGTAGCACTCATAGCTACAGCTCTAACTCGATTATTTCCTAATAATTGCTGTACCTCGCAAGTTACATTAATTTGCTGGCCAACCGTATCTTGACCTTTAACTACCAAAGCGTTGTAAATATTAGGCATCTTGCCCGGTGGAAAGGATACATCCAGTACCGGACCAATGATTTGAGCAATACGCCCCAGGTTTTTTTCTTCAAGAGCGGAAACCCCAGGACCCGAAGTAGAAGTAGTAGGATTGATTCTCATAATAATAAAGTATTATATGTCGAAATTTTTTTTGCAAACAAAAATAAAAAAATGTCCGATAGCAAGTAGATCGGTTAATTTAATAAGAAATGGGAATTAGTACTCGATTTCGTTGGTACTATCCAACCGAATCCAATTCAATTGTTTACTCATTCAATGAGTGCATTTTCAAACTTAACCAACCCATTTTTAAAAATAAATATAAATATATTATTAATATAATATATATCAAAGTAGATGAATAAGAATTAAGAATTATATATGCGGAGATGTTGTATTTCTCTATCATTATAGACAATCCCATTCATATTATCTATGGAATTCGAACCTAAACTCTATTTATGATTCATCATTTTTATGACATTGGCCGTTGTTTCTTATTTCATCATTTCTATTTACACTTATTTATTCTTTGAATAAAAAAATAAATCAAATTATTTATACCTTTTTGTTGATTGATAAATTCCGCATATTCATATTACTATTCTATTTACTA